AAAAAAATATTGGATTTTTAATGTATTTCATCAATCTAAGTGGAATAAACAAACTGGATTCCTTGTTGGTTAGTCAAATTCCAACGAAAACCACATAATTGAAAGAAATGAAATGTCCGAATTTGAGATTTATATGATCAATAAACTAAGGTTTTGTTGTTATCGACCATGGAATTCGACAGAAGCAATGAGAAATAGATACGAATAAAGCAGGATTAAGGGGGGAAATAAAAAAATAGTAGAGAAAAGTTATACAAAGTTATATAAAAATCACTACCCCCCCTTGGTATTTCTTTAATTGAATTTCGTTTGATTAGGTCGAAGTTCCTTAAAAACTTCTGCCTTCTTTAAAATATTCTGAACAGTTCCTGTAGGTTGAGCACCCTTTTCAAGGAAATATAGAATAGCAGGAACATTTAAATAAGTTTGATTCTTCAGTGGATCATAAAAACCCACTTTTCGAAGATCTTTTCCTTCTCTTCGGGATCGAACATCAATTGCAACGATTCGATAGACGGCTCATTGGGATAGATGTAGATGAACAATACCCCCCCTAGAAACGTATAGGAAGTTTTCTCCTCGTACGGCTCGAGAAAAAATGATTTGATTCTAAGTTTTGTCTATGTATGGAATTCTAATAAATGACAAATGAGCCTATAAAATCAATTAGACTATGATTTTAGTCTTTTTTTTTTCTTCTTCCTTCCTGAAAATGAAAAAGAAACCATTCGTACTCATAACTCAAGTTGGATAACTCTCAAATAGCTTAAAGGAAAAAATCTTTAATAAATTTCATTTATTGAGTGGTCTTTACCCCCTTTTGTTTGTCTCGTTTAAAATTCTATTTTGATTCTTCAGTCTGATCCAGTTATTGAGACTATCGAGACAATTAAAAGGGTGTTTCCTTGTTCTGGGATCCTTTATCTTTGTTTTAAATCATTGGGTTTAGACATTACTTCGGTGCTTCTTAATCCTTTCAAAATGGCAGCAACATACCCTTTTTTGTGATTTCTCTTTCTATCAAAGAATCCTACGGACAGTTGATTCCCGCGTGATACACTTTGGATCGAAAACGTTTGATCAATTCCAACAGGTTTTGCTTTTGAATTGGAAACTTGCTCAAATTGGATCCTTTCCATTTCTATCTCGAAGATATATTTACGAAGTTGTTCCAATTTATTGATTGGCATTAACCCTAGATCCTTGCCCCCGAGAAATGAATTAATCCTTTCCACTCGAGCTCCATCGTGGACTATTTACAACCCAACAAAAAGAAAAAAACGAAGGGTTCGAGTGGAACAGAACAAACGATGTCGAGCCAAGAGCACCTTCATTCCTATATAAATATAAAATAGCGGATGTAAAAATCCACAACGGATCTGTCCTTCAAGTCGCACGTTGCTTTCTACCACATCGTTTCAAACGAAGTTTTACCATAACATTCCTCTAATTTGGAACCGGTATGGAATTGATTCAATCATGGAATCATGAATAGTCATTGGTTCAGTTGTACATAGACATCCCGTAATCTATACTTTTTCTTCTATATATGATATGTGTAAAGATTTTTCTGAAGAAGTCTTAGCAAGACACCATCTTTAACATATATATAAAGAAATAGAAATAGATAAACGAATAAATAAGTTCTTTTTGAGTCTGCTACTTCAAGTGACTCAATAGGATAGATTGACCTATTTCCTACTTTTTGAGTACCAAAAATTCAACTTACAAGGAATCATTCCAAATTTTTATTAAAACTATTTCGAATGGAAAAAGGTTCCTATTTAGACATCATTAAAAGATAAGTCTTTTTTTTTTATTGACCCATCACTGATTTCAAATAGATAAATAGATCACAGAAAAGAAGAAAGAAATCCCATTTTTTTTTCATGAGATGGATAAAAAAACTGATGTAAGGTAAGATTTGAATCTTTATTCTTTTCATCTGATTGCGAAAATCCAAATCGAAAAAATCGAGAGGGGTTTTCGTATCTATCAGATAGACTGAACAGTTGTCACTGTTATAGATATTCTATAATACTTAATTTAACTAATTTTAGTTTAAAAAATTTAAGGGATCCCAAACCTTTTTCACAAAAACCGAAAGACTATTGTCATTGAAATAGAACGATACATATAAGCTAAACATTTCCTCATTTTATATGCATTTTGTTTAACATGGGGTTGAGTAATATTTCAATAATCGAATCTTGTCATAAAGTGAATAAAAGGGATAGGATAAATCACCCCTGCCTCAATCCAATCGTTACATAGATTTACAATTCTTCATTATAGCCAAACAAAAAAAATACCTAAATAAAATAAAAAAACGAGATTCAAAGAAAATACATCGATTCCATAACATATAAACATATATAAATATGTTATTTGATCATTTGTTAATGAGATTTGGACAGATACAGATATTAAAATTAATACTGATTATCTCCTATCCACTCCCCTATTCTTTCTATGGGAATGATAGAGCAAAAAAAAAGGAATCCTGATCCGGTATGGGAAATGACTTGTCTAGTTACAAAGACAAACAATAAGTCCAAATTTAGTCAAGCTTTAGTCTAACCCACTAAGAGACTTAGTCCTATTGATTGAATTTAATTAGTATCAAGAACTCGCTCTTGTTTCGAATTCAGAGATCTCGAGAAAAATCTAATTACTAATTAGACTCCCTCATTTACGGGATAAATAATAAGAGATAGGGAATATAGATTCTTTTGCATCTCGATTCAAAATACATCCATCGTTGAAAATTCAAATAGATATGGGATGGAAAGTTTTTCCAAGTAACTAACTTCCCTAAATATCAAAGGGAATGAACATATGATAAAAAGCACACCCAACTTTTTTGAATTCAAACTCTTTTGTTTTGATCCATGTTCTCATCTTACCTGATAAAAAATAGATTCAGGTCCAGATGCGTGTCATTTGAACTCGATTCAGTTCAGTTTGTGAAAAAAGATATGATTCATATAAGATATAAAAGAATCACATTCCATCTAAAATTAGACTTTAAACAGAAAGTTGTTCAAGAAAACAATCTTTATTCTAAAATTTTTTAAAAATGGATATGGCTCTGGGACGGAAGGATTCGAACCTCCGAATAGCGGGACCAAAACCCGTTGCCTTACCACTTGGCCACGCCCCATTATCAATTTCTAATCTACACTAAGAAACAATAATATTGTTATTGGTTGTTTGTCAACTCCAGTCCAAATATCTATAGAATAGATTATTACTAGGATTTTAATCCATATAGATATAGAATTCAAATAAATTTATTGATCATTACATATAATTCAATTAAGATATTGTATGAAAGTATGATTTCTTCTATTCTCCTTTGAGAATTGGAGGATTTTTGATTGGGTGGGTTCAAAGAAAAAGAAGGATTTTTTGTATACCTTACTTCCTTTCTTCCTTTTTCCTTATATCAATAACTCAATCAAAATGCAATTATCTCCAAGAAAAAAATGTCTGTTATGCTTAATATCTTTAGTTTGATCTGTATTTGTCTTAATTCTGCCCTTTATTCGAGTAGTTTTTTCTTCGGCAAATTGCCCGAAGCCTATGCTTTTTTGAATCCAATCGTAGATGTTATGCCAGTCATACCTGTGTTTTTTTTTCTCTTAGCCTTTGTTTGGCAAGCTGCTGTAAGTTTTCGATGAGATCCTTAATAATATCCTAGAAGATTCATGATTTCTTCGAGAAAAAATTCTCTAACAATTGATAAAATCAGATAAGTTTTAGAGTCTGAACCCTCGATTCACACATTGAAATTCTTGGATAGTCGCCATAAATCCGGCTTACCCCATTTCCTCCTTTTTTTGACCCTTTTCCAGTGAAAGACCCTAACCCTATTATATTAATTATATTAGGGTCTCCCACAATATCGAATTTGGATATGAAAGAAATTTTTGTTAATGAAAAACTCTTATTCCAAATAAATTTCTGACAATTCATTTCTATTTCTAGAAAAACCTCATTTCTTGGTGTCAAAATAGGATATGTGGTAGAAAAATGGAAGATCTATTCTCTTTTTTTTTCCAAAAAAAATCATCTTGGAGATTGTGTAATGCTTACTCTGAAACTCTTCGTTTATACCGTAGTGATATTTTTTGTTTCTCTCTTCATCTTTGGATTCCTATCTAATGATCCAGGACGTAATCCTGGACGTGAAGAATAAAATCCAAAGGGTTTTTCCTTGGTTAATTTTCAAATTTTCTTAGGATTTTTTCTATTCCACACGTTTAACTAAGATTTCAAAAATTTGAAAAATAAATAAATAAATAAAGTCATCAACGGAACCGGAAAGAGAGGGATTCGAACCCTCGGTACGAATAACTCGTACAACGGATTAGCAATCCGACGCTTTAGTCCACTCAGCCATCTCTCCCAATTGAAAAAGAGAATTACTACATTACACATAATGTAAGGAGTCTTTCTTTCTCTATTCTATAGAGATATACAAATCAGGAATTTCTTTTAGATTAGATAAAGGAAGGGCTCGAACGAGCCTATAAATAAAAAAATAAAAATAAAGAAAAAAAAAGAAGACATCTTTGTGTTGATTTTGTTCGAAAGGCCCTTCTTATTCTGATGGCCTGGCCTGGTCAGTACCTAGCCGGGCCCCTTTTTTTGTTCCAACGAATTATAGATAAATAATGATTTATTTGATTTGAAAACAAAAATGCTTGTTATTTATTATATTCAATTGAATATAAAATATTCAAGCAACAACAAAAAGAAGAAAGACTATTTACATTCTTTTTCTTTTTCTATTTGAATTTTAGTTTCATTTTCGGAACTAAAAAGGAAACTATCGATTTTTCCACAATGCATTTTTCTGTTATGATTTTAGTGTTTTTTGTGATCCGTAGCTATCAAAACTTCTTAAGCAAAAGATAAAACTTTAGTTATTTAATTTAACTAAAATGAACCCTCCTTTCAGAATCTCATTAAATTGTAAATCCCCCCCACGAAAA